GCCATCTCATTCTCTTCTTCTAAAGAAAAATATGGTGAACTAACTGATCTTTACATCAGTTGATGAAAGAGCCCAATGCAACAAAATGCATGTTGGGTCTTTGAAACAGTTCGAATCATTTCGATAATAATCAGTTTTATCTGTTTTACCGAGAAGGTCTACGGTTCGAGTCCGTATAGCCCTAATACATTCCATTTTGATTTTGTTTTGTATAGAAATTTGAGTAGTAGTAGGAACAATAAAATAAACACAATAATTCATTCCAACGGACCCAATTGGTCTTTGTCAAATCTCGGATAAAATACCCATCTCTCTCCATCCACTTTCATGAATGAATTACATATGATATTTTTATTATTCTTTATTTGTTATTTGAATTGTTTTTCATTGAATTGAAAATCAAAATGGAATTTGTAATTTGTTTATTGAATTCTGAATTATTGAATTTCTTTCATTTCTTCTTTACTATAAGATAAGGGATTCTTTACTTTTACTTTTTATTTATAAGATATAAGATCAATATGAAATAGAAAAAATATACAAAATATACATACAAAATATACATAAGATAATAAGTATAAACTAAGTAGAAGAGCATGCTATGTCTACACCTCACATATAGAAATAGAATCAAAAGGAGAAAAAAAAATAGAAGTGGGATGACATTATATGAATCTTGAAACAAGGTATGTCCTACAGCAAACAAACTCTCAACTATGCGGCTTTATTTGATCAAAATTATTTTCTTGTTTCATCGAAGAAGTTCTAGATGATTTGAAAATTCCAATTCAAATGGAAGAATTAGGCCTATTCCACATTCATAGGAGTACCTTTATGTTTCTGCTTCACGAATATGATATCTTCTGGTCATTCCTAATAATATCAAGCATTATTCCTATCTTGGCATTTGTCATTTCGGGGATTTTAGCCCCGATTAGGGAAGGTCCAGAAAAGCTTTCTAGTTATGAATCAGGTATAGAACCCATGGGGGATGCTTGGGTACAATTCCGAATTCGCTATTACATGTTTGCTCTAGTTTTTGTTGTTTTTGATGTTGAAACGGTCTTTCTTTATCCATGGGCAATGAGCTTTGATGTATTGGGTGTATCTGTCTTTATAGAAGCTTTCATTTTCGTGCTTATCCCAATTGTGGGTTCAGTTTATGCATGGCGAAAAGGAGCGTTGGAATGGTCTTAACTGAATATTTAGACAATCAAAAGAAAAGGGAAGGAAAGGATGACATTGAAACAGTTATGAATTTGGTCGAGTTTCCATTACTTAACCAAACAACTCCCAATTCAATTATTTCAACTACATCAAATGATCTCTCGAATTGGTCAAGACTTTCCAGTTTATGGCCACTTCTCTATGGTACCAGTTGTTGTTTCATCGAATTTGCTTCATTAATAGGCTCGCGGTTCGACTTTGATCGTTATGGGTTGGTGCCAAGATCGAGCCCAAGGCAAGAACAATGAAAATGGCTCCCTCTTTAGTAAGATTATATGAGCAAATGCCTGAACCAAAATATGTCATTGCTATGGGAGCTTGTACTATTACAGGAGGGATGTTCAGTACTGATTCTTATAGTACTGTTCGCGGAGTCGATAAGCTAATTCCTGTGGATGTCTATTTGCCAGGTTGTCCACCTAAGCCAGAGGCAATTATAGATGCTATAACGAAACTTCGTAAGAAAATATCCCGAAAAATATTTGAAGATAGAACTGTGTATCAACAGGAGAATCGATGTTTTACTACTAATCACAAGTTTTACCTTGCGACGCAGTACTCATACTGGAAATTACGATCAAGAATTACTCTATCAATCACCATCTACTTCAGAGATACCTTTTGGATTTGAAATCTTTTTCAAATCCAAAAGGTCAGTATCTTACTACGAATTAGTGAATAAGGCAGGGTTTTCTTGTGCAGAATAAGAAACAGCGGGTCAATCATTAAGATGAAAAATTTTATTGTCAATATGAAATATTCATACAAATAAAAATGCGGGAGAGATGAAGAAGATGCAGGTTCATTTCTCTGATTGGCTAGTAAAGCATGAGCTAATTCATAGATCTTTAGGCTTTGATTGTCGAGGAATAGAGACTTTACAAATAAAAATCGAGGATTGGGATTCCATTGCTGTCATTTCATATGTATATGGTTACAATTATTTACGCTCCCAGTGTGCCTATGATGTAGCACCAGGCGGATTTTTAGCTAGTGTGTATCACCTTACGAAAATACGATATGGTATAGATAAACCAGAAGAGGTATGCATAAAAGTATTTGCTCCCAGGAGCAATCCTCAAATCCCGTCAGTTTTCTGGATTTGGAGAAGTGCTGATTTTCAGGAACGGGAATCTTATGATATGTTGGGAATTTCTTATGAGAATCATCCTCGCCTTAAACGTATCTTGATGCCTGAAAGTTGGATAGGCTGGCCTTTACGTAAAGACTATATTACGCCCAATTTCTATGAGATTCAAGATGCTCATTGATTTAAATTAAAATGAAATCTGGAGTCGTGTCGTATAAGTAAAAAAGCGGTTTTTTCTCATTCAATGAGCATCTTGGCATTTCCCTTCTAGATGAAAAAGAGTAACTGGACTTTCATTCGTATTGTGGAGGGGCTAAAATAAAAAAAGAAAAAGAGGTTCTCATTGCTATTCCCCAATTGGGAGGATATCATATAATATACATTTCGTATGAGCAGATCCTGTCCTTCCACTCTTTGATTGAATTCTTTTAGCTAATTTTTTTTAGCTATTAAATTTGAGATATATACAAAAATTTAACATACTAACATACTTTTGGAATAAGAAAAGTATGAACAGAGAGTAAAAAAATACAAATGAAAAAGAAAGTAAAGAATATCTATTCCGATCCGTCTCAATGAATTAATTTCATTTGTATGAGGTATGAATATCTATCCGATACATTATTCACGTGTCAGGAACCAGATTTGAACTGGTGACACAAGGATTTTCAGTCCTCTGCTCTACCAACTGAGCTATCCCGACCATTTCCCGTGCATCATCTTAGCAGAATACTTATATCTATGTCAATGAATTTCTTAGATCTTCAAAAAAAAGACTTTCTTTGTTTGTAAATGTAAGTAAAAAAATATGGACTATGAATAATTCAATAACGGAGATTCCTTGAACATATATGTTCATATTGTATTATACAAAACAAATGAGATTGGATTGGAAAAAGATCCGAAGATTTCTATTCGGATCCATTTGTGAAAGAACAGAGTGAATGAAATTAGAAAGATATTTCAGTTTTTTTAAACTGAGTTCCACTGATGAAAAAAAAAAAAAAGAAAGAAAGAGGATGAGGATAAATAAAAAGTGAGGAAGTAAAATGGGCTTTTTATTGGGGATAGAGGGACTTGAACCCTCACGATTTAAAAATTCGACGGATTTTCCTCTTACTATAAATTTCATTGTAGTCGGTATTGACATGTAAAATGGGACTCTCTCTTTATTCTCGTCCAATTAATCTTCTAAAGATCTATCAAACCCTGGAATGAATCATTTGATCACTGAATATTCGAATTCGATTCTTTTTTCAACTTCAATTAGAATTGATTCACAATAACTCTTCCATTTTTCATATATTTTTTGATCTCTATTATTCTAATTATATAGAATAATAGAAATAGAGGGTTTCTATAGATCCTTATCTCATACTATTACTCATATTAATAGTAATCTAAATATGAAAGAAATAAAGAATATAAAAAAGGATATATTATTTCATTAAGTTCATAAGAGAGTTCTACTATTCTATTCTAGAATAATTAGAATATGGGTTGTGATTAATCGTTTGCTATGTCAATATGTATACGTACGTATTAGGTATATAAAGTTATCCTTTCTGTAATTTCAATAGAAGGATTTTAGCTACTAACGTAACGTAGTCAATTTCATTCGTTAGAACAGCTTCCATTGAGTCTCTGCACCTATCCCTTCTTATTCTCATTTTCCATCGTTTTTTCTCTCAAAACAAAGATTTGGCTCAGGATTGCCCATTTTTAGTTCCAGGGTTTCTCTGAATTTGGAAGTTACCACTTAGCAGGTTTCCATACCAAGGCTCAATCCAATCAAGTCCGTAGCGTCTACCAATTTCGCCATATCCCCCTTTCCTTTGAGACAAGGATCCAGTTGGAATTCCATCCAACTCTTTCATTTATCTTGACACTATTTAATTCATTAGGTAATGATTCCTATATTGAAAAAGTGTATGCTGCTATTTTCTTTTTTTGCCCACCCTCTTTTCTATATTCTATCATTTCATCTCTATTGGATGAACCTTATTTGTTTCAATACGAAATGATTTTATCATTGATGTATCCGCAATTCAATATGGATAGATATATACCACATATATATATATGCCTTTCCTCCTCCTTCATTTTTACAGTGCAGCTTGGAGTAGTGGAACGGTCGATATTCATTCTTTTTTTTTTTTTCATTTCAAAATATAAAAATAGAATTTCATTGATAGATTGATATTTCATATTCATATATATGAATATGGAATAGAATTTCTATTTAGATCTAGTATATATCTAAATAGAATATAAAATATATAACAAAAAATATATAACATATAACTAAAAAAGAGAATAAATTTAAATAATCAATAAATGAAATAAAAAAAGAAGAAGAATCACTAGGTAATAGCTAAGATCCGATAGTTTCCTGTATTCCTATACACTATTGCTCTTATATCCGCCCGCTTAGCTCAGAGGTTAGAGCATCGCATTTGTAATGCGATGGTCATCGGTTCGATTCCGATAGCCGGCTCTTTTTCTTTATCGATTTTTTTCTTTCCATGATTGAAAATCTCTACTCTCGCTTTCTCTAAATGTCGAGTCACCGATCTATTATGTCATGGTAACTTGCAGCTATAGCTATGAATAAAAAAGTTGACTAGATCAATTAGATCTCTACAGAAGAAATTGGAAAACGTAACCTTCGTTTGAATTTCCT